GGAATAAGTTCGCCAGCAGATCACGAAGTTTTGGTTATCTTATCTATCTAATGAATGGAGAGTCCATTTTGGGGATTGCCCATTAAATGACTTTGGCACTGGACATTCCAAAATGGACTGTACTTTCGGGTCGGGTGAATTCCATAATAGACACCTAACCTTCTTGACTCCTTTCAGGACAGGACCTATCCGAAAAGAAAGAAACTTCTTTACTTATTGGTCGTGAATATCTTATGAATATCTGAATAGGATAAACCATCCCGTGGATCTCTTTGTTTGCTTCAGAACAAAACAATTAGAGTTAGGCTCGGTCAACGGGAATCTGTATTATCTATATTAGGGGATCCTTTCAATTGAAAGATCCCCATATCGACTTGAGATGACGAGAAAGAAAGTATCTATTTTATTTCGTTATTCAGTTAAACCAATCATTCATTATTGGAACAGATAGTAACAACGATTTCCTCTGGGAAAAGCCATCTTTTTCTCAACAATGTCTTTGTAATTTGAGCCAATAGGGTTCCATTAGATAGGAACAGATTTGATAAATATTGATAACTCTCGGATAGAGTATTAGAACGAAACAATCCATTTGATAATGAACTATTGGTTCTAAACTGTCTCTGTCGATCAATCAACAATTCGAAATTCTGTTCTGGCATATTCTTCCTAAACCAGCGTTTATTTAGATATTTCCAATAAATTTTTTTTGTTTGGCAAGTCAAAAGTCTATTTGGCATCTCCTCATCTGCAACCAATTCTCGATGTGAAAACACAGATACAAAAGGATCATCTTGGAATAGCAAAAAGAGTGGATCCGAGGGTTCCCAAATGAATTGGCTTATTCGAAAAACGCCTTGTTCTTTGAAAGATCTATTTTGTGTCTGGTACTCCATCGTTCCATCCTCCAAGAACTCCGAATCATTCTCTTGAAGCTCACCCTCTTCATCATAAATGATCTGCTTGTCCCAAAATGACCTTTCCCAATAGGGAAATCCGAATTCATTGGACATACAATCATCAAATAGAAATTCCCAAGGACGCCATATTCGAGGAGCCCAAACTATGTGATTGAATAAATCCTCCTCTAGCGGGTCGAGGACTCCTTCCCCTTCTTCGAACCCCGATTCATATTTTTCATAGAGAAATCTATGATCAAGGATAGAACGAGATCCATTTTGAATCATATTTATGGGATTCCTTGGTTCGGGCCTAAGAAGAAATCTTACTCCATCATTATCAAACGGACTTCCTGTCTGTGATGATCCCAGCAGAGCACCTTCTACTTCTAATAGGCCATGAACTAGATCAGAATCATTATAAAGCAGTCTATAAGAAGTGAGACCATCATTTTCTTCGGTTAGAGACCAAAGGTTTTGAGCGACGGATCCGGCAGAACAACTCAAAATATAAAGAAGTATCGTTAATTTCTTCATGCTTGTTCCAAGTTCCAAGTACCATTTGTACAAATCAGAATCTCCCCCGTTACATGATTTCTTCTTCATATAGATAGATATAGGATCTATGGAAAAATTACTTAGAAGTAGATTTTGTGAAACAGCCCTTCCTATCTGATAGAAAAGTATACCATGATCCTGAACCGATCTTATCTGAGATCTAAAATCCCAAGTTTGTAGATGAAGAGCGTGTCTAATTATATTAGTGTCTATAATAGATTTTTTTTGTATAATACTAATCGATAGCGCCTCATTGGTAAGTGCTACAAGATCTCGTACATTAGAACCCAGAGTTATGGACCCGCATCCATTAGTATCGAACATTTTCTTTTCCAAGTGAAAACCACGTGTCGAAGCAAGACTGAAAAAGTGCTTTCTTTGTTGTGGAATAAGAAGCCTTCGTATTTTAATACACGTATTTAATTTATTCGGAGCTATTAGAGCGGGATCCACTTTTTGGGGAATATGAGTCGAAGCAATAACAAGAATATTTCTAGTAGAAGATTTTTCAGAATCCCTGGAAAGAGAGTTCACTAATACACCCAGGGATAAGTCATTCGACTCATTCCCATCCAGATCATGAATGTTCGGAATCCAAATTATGCAAGGCGACATTGCTTTTGCTAATTCGAATTGAAGCTTGAGCAAAAATAGGTCTATTTCCGGTATGATATCCTCACGTATTGGATCCTCCATACTTAGAAACTCCAAATGGCTATCATAGTTACGGTCGAGATAGTCACTATCATATCTATCCAAATTATAGCAATTATCCTCGTTGCTAGGTAAAAGACTGTAAATGGTACCTTCTCTATCATCAAAAAGAGGATCATCGTCCTCATCAAAAAGATCATTAATATCAAAACCTTTAGGATAGTTATCCAGCAACTTGTTTACAGATACTGTAATGAAAGGAACATAGGAGTTTGTAGCTAGATATTTGACCAAATAGGATCGTCCAGTTCCTATAGAACCTATCACTAAAATACCCCTCGGAGGGGATTGGGCTAAGCGGAGCGAAAAGGGTTTTCCATGAGATGGGAAATCCAAACTGGTAGTCGCACACGCGGTTTCTGAATAAGTGATTGTCTGATAATGAGCGAGGAATATCCGTCTTTCTGCTAAGCAGGATGTATTGAACTCATAATTTAGTAGATACTTTTTATGAATGTCAATTAAATTTCGTAAGTAAATTGTTCCCGGTTGCTCAATCATTTGATAACCAGAGTTATTCTTTGATAAACGATAACTATTAGTCAGACTCAATAAAATTTCATCAATCCTTTTTTCTGTCGTTAAGGTAGAGAACTGAACCATGAATTCCCTTTCTTTATCAGCAACGAAATCACTGTTCAAGATCCAGGATTCTATTTTATCATCAATCCAATCACTATTCACATCTTTTCTTTTTCTTATCGAGGTATAGATTGCTTTACTTGTCTGACTTAAATGTCTAGTATTTCTCAAAAACTCGATTCGATTGATGGGATTTGGTATAATCCTTATGAGATCGATGAGATTCAAATCTTTCTTCTTCGAACGTATAGATTTGACCCCATAAGCGGGACCACCACCCCTTGGCATGTTGCCAGCAGAAGCCGAAGCCGAACCTCGTCTTTCTTCTAGAAAATTTCCTAATTGTTCCAGAGCAACGACAAACATATCCTTTAACCCGAAAGAATTCAGTTCTGATATAGGATACCTATCCATAAGTTTTTCCAACTCAATCATGTATGATGGAATCATCAAAGATTTGACTTCTTCGAACTCTCTCTGTAACTCATTAGAGAATCGAGAAACAAAGACAAGATGTGTATGAACCAGATATCCGGTAACAAGAAGAAGGATAAGGATTAAAACAAAGAACTCCCTCAGATGTGTCGATATCAATGGTGACTCATTTTCCAAGAACACGCTCATGCTCACAAGAAACTGATGTAAACACTTACTCGAAATCTCACTTATAGGATTCCGTGGTGAAAGACACAATTTTTCCCGAAGAATTCGCTTGGATCCATCCCTAATATCATGAAAAATGGATACAAATTGTTGAAATTTAGGACTCCTACGTAGTATCGCCAATAGGTCGAAAAAAGTATCTAAAAATATTAAATTTAGATATTCGTGTCCTGTCCGAGTAAGTAACAATTGTATTATATATGGTTGGAATTGCTTCAATTTTGAGAGAGTTGAAAAAACACTATTTCTTTGTCTATACATCGGCCCTTTTTCAAAGCGTTTTGGTAAACAAGGACGGTGTTTTTTCCTCTTTTTGGATGGTACATTTTTCTCAGAATATCTTGTTAAACAAGGACGGTCTTTTTTCCGCTTTTCGGATTTTTTCCTCCAATACTCCCCTTTCCAATATTTAACAAGCCCACCAGAATGAATTCTCTCTGGATTATCAATCAAATCCATCTTTGAACCTAAATTCAAATCCTCAAGCCTCATATACTGAAACTCGATTAACATAGGCTCTGGCTCTCTTTTTTTTTTTTTTGATGGTTTGTTTAATAAATATAAATCGAGGAATTGTCCATACATAAAATACGTAAAATCATAATTACAGGACCTTTCCACATATTGATTATCAAAATATTGATTATCCAAGTGATCAAAGAATTGAAGTAGATCTGCTTTATAAAAAGAGGATATCAATGAACTTCTATTAAATTCTTTCACGGGAAAAAGGTTCAGCCAATTGTCTTGATCTTGATAGTGATCGTGTAATATCATTGAGAAATAGGAGTTAGAAAAAGATTTCCAGAAATAGGAGTTAGAAAAAGAAAAAGATTTCCAGAAATAGGAGTTAGAAAAAGAAAAAGATTTCCAGAAATAGGAGTTAGAAAAAGATTTCCTGCGCTTCTTCTTCTCTTCTTCTTTCTTTTTCTTCTTTCTAGTATGGAATGATATCCAATTTTGTCTCTTATTGAACTCATTGAAGGATAATTTTGATTTTTTAGAAGTATAAAAGTCATCCAATAAGAAGGGTTTCCTTTTTTTCAAATGAACGATTTGAAGACCTATTGATTCTAACAACGGATTCCCGAGTGGATCATTGGGACGTTTCAATTCATACATGTGGATCTCGGACCTATGAATGGGTATATTACCGAAACTCACAAAGAAAAAAGGAAGTGAGTTAGACAAAAATGGAAGAAACTTGGACAAAAATGGAAGAAACTTAGACAAAAAGAAATAAGGTGACTTAGACAAGAAATAAAGTGACTTAGACAAGAAATAAAATGATTTCTTTTTGTCAATAACCTCAGACCAATCAATCGAATAGGCATTCATGTGTAATCGATCGAACACTACTTGAAATGGATCGAACACTACTTGAAAACGGCTATTCTGCTCAGAAATGAAATGGTCCAAATGTTCCTGGAAATTCTTACTCCCATTGGACCATTTGTATTTATATGCATTTGGATCCTTATTCATAGATCTCTCGGTTTGATAAACCAAATTCTTCTGGTTTTTTTTCCCATTTGAGAAATGTTGGTTGATCGTGTATTTCCTTGTAGGTCTATGATTAAGAAT